TTGAGATTGAAATCCAAGAGTTTTCCAGTCAATAGTTAATGGTTCCAATTTGTCCTGAATTTTTTCTTTTGTGACTGAAAATCCATATTTGGTTTTTCAATAGAAAAGAGAGGGATTTAGATATTGTGTGTTTTGAGATACTATAAAATCAATTGAAGGGATGGATCCACTTCAAAAAAAAGGACGGATTTCTTTTAGGCAAGGAATTAAGGAACACGAGATTTCAGATGGAAGTACAATAAAAAAAAAAGACATTTAGTAACCCCCCCCCCCCAAACAAAACAAGCAAACGGGGAATATTTTCATCTATTTTGTAGAGTTTTGGCGGCATGGCCGAGCGGTAAGGTGGGGGACTGCAAATCCTTTTTCCCCAGTTCAAATCTGGGTGTCGCCTGATCAACAAAAGACAAGACTCGAAATCCCTTATTCTGCTTTGCTGGTATAACTCGCCGAAATTTTACCAGCAAAACTGGCGTAGGAAAAAAACTCTTGATACTTTATTGGGGGTTCTGCTCTTTAAAGTGCTGTAAATCCTTGCATCTAGGATTCAAGGGAAGAGTATAGTAGTGGAAGGGCTATCATATCAAATCAAGAGTTACCGATTTCTTTCCACTACATTAGTAGTGTCTACTTACCGGGTCTTGAATTAGATTGGATAGTCAGACGGAAAATCGAATTAATAGTTATGGAAGGGGCAGAAGATACTTTGTATACAGAGTATACAGACTCATGAGAGTCTCTGAGTGCACGGGCATTCAATCAATATTAGAATCAATATTCGATTGGATGCATAATTGGCTTTTACTTAATGATAATGAAGGGCCACAAAAAAGAGAATGGGTCTTATTATTCCTACATATTAGTAACATTCCCTTTGATACTTCCAAAGAAAAGTGTGACTGCGTATTTTGTTTAATGTTTCCCGATTCTACTCGAAATCATATAAGAACTTGTTATACGTGGATTTATGGGAGTGTTTCATATTTATATTTATTGGAATCTTTCATCAAGGGTCTTGGGTCAGAATCCCTTTTTGACTCTGCACCAGTGATTCCACTATTATTAGTAAACAATAATGGAATCATTCCTTCATATTCATAGAGATAGGGGACATAATTCACATGGATATAGTAAGTCTCGCTTGGGCTGCTTTAATGGTAGTCTTTACATTTTCCCTTTCACTCGTAGTATGGGGAAGAAGTGGACTCTAGAGATACTACTAATTGAGTTGGGGAATAAAATTGTATCACTTTTTTTATAGAGTTTTTCTAGATCGTTCTGCAAAGCCTTTTTAATTATTTAATTTTTTAATTAATTAATATAATTAATTAATAATTAACTTAATATTTAATTCATTAATTTAATTCAATTTCGAAATTCGAAATTGAATTAATAAAAATATCTTCATTTCGAAATTCTATCGGCTTGGATTCTAGTGGAGGAATTGTATTCCATTCCTAATATATATGAATAATACTCTTTCACAACCAAAATCAAACAAATATTTCAATAATTCCCAGATTCGTATTTTGAAAGGAAAAGGGATATGAATGATAGGAAATTGATTACAACCAACGTCTTCCTAAATTTTCTATTTCGACGAACCGGCTCTTACCAGAGTTATATAGGGACAGTGAGGAAGAACGAGGAACACCGGACCCCTTTTGACTTTTTAGTTGTTTTTATTGTCCTTTTTACTGTTCAAAGAGAAAAGAAAGAAGTTCTGATATTTAATAAGATCTTGCTTTGGTCGAGTCACATATTTCGCACGTACCGCTTGTTTTATTGTTTTATTTAGTATTTAGAAATTTTGATTTATGCTATGCTTTATTGACTCCTTTCATATCACGGCTCAAGGGTTCAAAATCGGTGGGGTACCCCTTTTCGAAATCCGAAGAAGTAATTGATTGAGCGGTTGACAGATGATCCAAGGAGTTCTATGATAACTTCTTCGGAATGCTAAAAAAAGATTACTTTCTTTTCTTTTATTAACTTGATTTTCTTTTAGTAATATATGCCCAATATAGTTTTTCCTTCATTGATTTGATTCTTTTTTAATGGATACCGGGATTCATATTGCAAATAATAAGAAATCGAGAAATTAGAAAATCGTAAGAGTTGTCTTTCGATTATTTCAGATTGATTGGAATCAACAAAAATAAAATAGATAAAGCAAAGAAATAGAATTGAGATACTATGTACATTACATATATTTAATTGATATTAACATGTATGAAGATACATATACATATTGTATATTGATCTCTATTCAGTTTGTATCTTTCTACATTACAATAATAAAAATCGATAGTATGGTAGAAAGATTCATATATGAATCTTTCTACCATACTATCGAATCCCATAGGCTACTGCTGATTCTAGTCCGTTCATTTCATTTAAGATGTGAAATTGGAATCTTTTTTCTTAAATCATTGATAAGAACTAAGAAGTCAAGTTTCATTCAAATTAATCACTTTGACTGACAGTTTTTACGTATATTATAAGCAAAAAAGCAGTAGGAACTAGAATGAACAGTGCAGTAGCAATAAATGCGAGAATATTTACTTCCATAATCTCATCGTTTCGTTTTTTTTTTGTTTTTTACTTCGCAATAACTCGGGATTTAATCCCATAGAGATGATAAACCTTTCGCTTGTAAATTCAATGGGATGAATTCCATTTCGATGATATCGAATCGGATCAATATCATGAATAACAATATCTGAGCTATCAAGTCGATTCATCGTCGAGAATTGAATAGTATAACATAGGCAGATCTTTTATCCACACACCGAATACAAACTTTGATTCCTGAGTCAATCAAAAGAATTCCTTTAGTTTATACTTTAAATACTTGATTTTTATTTATCATTCTTTGCCATTCTGTCTTTTCTATAACCTACCGCGTTCCTTGTACAACCATCTAACCGCTTTCCACGTCCATTATTTACAAATGGTTTACAAATAAACCCAAACAAAGAATAGAAACGAAATCGAAAAGAGTTAAGTTCGAAACTCCTTTTTTTTAATGATCTAATTTTCTTGGAAAACAAAGAAAAAGAAGTGTGATAAAGACGAGTCCCAGTATAAAAAAATAAAATATTCCATGAAATTGACTATTTTCGATTTTGTTCTTTCTTCGACAATACCCTTAAAAAAAAAAGATTATTCATTCCCTCTCTAAGAGGGGCGAGATCCTTGGTTGATCTTTATCTTGATTTTATTAAAAATATCCTCCCTCTTTCTTTGGATTAGTAATAGAACGCATATATCAAAAGTTCGGCGTGAAATTTGAATGAGATAGATTGTTTTAAATTCAAACGAGTAATTTAAGTTACACAAAATTGAAATCAGAAAAGAAGATATTTTTAATCTGAAAAGTATTTTATCAAAGTAACTATCTTAAATTCATTTTGTATCGTACAAGAAATGAATTCCATTTGTGGATGTGCTCCCGGGAACGATATAACGATATGGTACTCGATTCTATTACATACACGGATCGTGAGCAGTCGAAAAAAAAAGCCAGACCCAATACGGTATCTCTTGGAATCCTGAATATCATGCTACCAATAATTGTACCAATTCACACATGTCTCTTTCTCATCAACCGTTACCGGTTGATGAGAAATGCGAACCAAAAAAGAAAAAAAAAAGAAGGATACCGTTGGGAATTAAATTCTACCATTTGTACCCAGTTTAACAGAAAATGGAGAGATATATTGATGGATTTTTTTTATTGGACTTGGATCCGTCGGGACTGACGGGGCTCGAACCCGCAGCTTCCGCCTTGACAGGGCGGTGCTCTGACCAATTGAACTACAATCCCGGGGAAATAAAATGTACAGCATACATATTCTTATGATTTCATTCAAACCATTTCTATTTAGATGAAAATCGTCGTGTTTTAACAGAGACGCGAGTGATATATTGATATCCACAAGGATATACACTTTAGTGAGAGCAGCACGGATTACTAGTAATCCTTTCGTTTCGCTATTGCCCAATCGATTGGTAATCTATTTTTCACTGAAAAAAAAAGTCTTTTTTTGTCTTTACTTTATTCTTTTCATTAGACTTTATACTTAATGATCCTGATATGAACCTAGATCGTTAGCAAGATCAGAATTTATGGGAACAAATAAATAGAGCAACTAAAAAAATAAATAGAGGTAGGGATATATCAGAAAATTGGACTTTTTTGAATCTGGCATTTCTGGCAAACAAAAGGGGTTATATCATTTCATGGTGGATCAGCGAATTATTGGGCCGAGCTGGATTTGAACCAGCGTAGACATATTGCCAACGAATTTACAGTCCGTCCCCTTTAACCGCTCGGGCATCGACCCAGGAAGAATCAATTGTAGGCTTATTGATAATCCACGATCAACTTCCTTTCGTAGTACCCTACCCCCAGGGGAAGTCGAATCCCCGTTGCCTCCTTGAAAGAGAGATGTCCTAAACCACTAGACGATGGGGGCATACTTGCCCGACCGCCAGCATACAATGCTCATAGTATGAACAGCTTTTTTAAATTGTCAATATAATGGAATGGTATGACTAGATCTGAAGGATCTTTCCGTCTTTTCTGATCCCATACCATAGCATTTTTTGATTCGTCATTTAGACTTATGAATCACTCATTTGAACCGCCATTCTATTCTATAATATCAATCTATTATAGAAATTCATATTAAAAAAAAAATAATAATAAAAATAGGACGAAGTAAAGGACTTTTTGGGGAAGTGATTGGTCCGACATAAAAGAAGGTTAAACTTCATTTCTTACACTTTCATTCATTGAATCACTCCTTGTTAAGATAAGATAGGCGTATCTCTATATCACACTAAGCCAGGAAATTAACAAATGAGAAATCTGAAAATCTGGTAACGGGGATCAAGAAGTTATCGAAAATCTTTTTTTCTCTAAAAATTGAAATTTGGTTCGGGGGACAAACTGAATCTCTTCATCACATGCTTCAATGAAATATCTTGGATCT